AATTTAAAGTAAGCTAAATTTAAGCTAGTGGGTTCATACCCCAAAAATGAAATATTCCTTTATTAATAACCCTTATACTTCTGCTGTGAGGCCTCCTAGCCTCAATTCTCCTGGCCCTTTCCTCCTTCTCTATATTTTCCTTGTGAATTTGTTTAGAAATTAACATAATAATATTTATTCCAATTATAAACTCTAAGTCCGTTCCTTCCTCCAATAGAATACTCCTCTATTTCATCATCCAATCGTTGGCATCCTCATTATTTATAATTTCTTTCCTTCTTTTATGACTTAATCCACTCTTCACCTCAACTTTTAATATATTAATTTCAAGCGCAATTCTAATAAAACTAGGAGCTGCCCCATTTCACTCCTGATTCCCCCAAGTCTCTGAAGGTTTGACATATTTTTCCTTTTCCTTATTAATTATTTTTCAAAAAATAATTCCCCTCTATATTTTAACCTTCTCAAACAACTTCATAATTTTAATGTCCATTTTTTTCTCCTCTATTATTGGATCATTAGGGGGATGAAATCAAAATTCCTTACGTAAAATTATTGCTTTCTCCTCCATTGCCCATCTAGCTTGAATAATTGCTATTATTAAAATTTTTAGACATTGATGACTAATTTACTTTTCCATCTACTCTTTAATTATTATCTCACTTTTATCTATTCTTCAAAATAAAAATATTTCATATTTAACCCAAATTTCTAATTTTTCACCTCAAACCTACACCTTAACCTTTATCATCATTTTTCTTTCATTAGGTGGTTTACCGCCTCTTCTTGGCTTCGCTGCTAAATGATTAAGAATTAAAATCATTTCATCCTCTTCACCTGCTCTTTTATTTTTTCTCGTTCCTTCCTCCCTTCTCAATTTATTTTTTTACTCCCGCGTTCTATACCCTATTATTATAAAAATATTTATAAAAAATGAATCTCCCTTTTTAAAGAACAAAGTTACTTCACTTTGAATCCCTCTTCACTGTTTTTCTTTATTCTTCCTTATCCCATTAATTTAAGACTTTAAGTTAATTAAAACTTTATACCTTCAAAGTATACATTACTTTCCAGTAAGTCTTAGAACAAATCATCTTTAAACTTGCAATTTAATAATTTTCTTTAATATATAAGACTTAGCATAGTAAAAGAAGAATTCATTAATAAATTTACAATTTATCACCTTTATCGGCCATTTTACCGCGATGAATATATTCTACTAACCATAAAGACATTGGAACAATATACTTAATTTTTGGAGCTTGGTCTATAATAATTGGAATATCCTTAAGAGTTTTAATCCGCGCTGAACTTGGCCAACCAGGTTCATTAATCGGTGATGACCAAATTTATAACGTCATTGTTACAGCTCATGCATTTATTATAATTTTCTTTATAGTTATACCAATTATAATCGGAGGATTTGGAAATTGATTAGTTCCCATTATACTCGGGGCCCCCGATATAGCATTCCCCCGGATAAATAACATGAGTTTTTGACTTTTACCTCCTTCTCTTCTTCTTCTCCTTTCCTCTTCAATAGTAGAAAATGGAGCAGGAACAGGTTGAACCGTTTACCCCCCTCTAGCCTCCAACATCTCTCACTCAGGGATATCAGTTGACTTAGCTATTTTTTCTCTCCACCTAGCAGGAATCTCATCAATTCTGGGAGCAATTAACTTTATTACCACCATTATAAATATACGATCACAAGGAATAATTCTAGAACGAGTACCCCTATTTTTATGATCTGTAATAATTACAGCTATTCTTCTACTTCTTTCTCTCCCAGTTTTAGCCGGGGCTATCACTATACTTCTCACAGACCGAAATTTTAACACCTCATTTTTTGACCCAGCCGGGGGAGGAGACCCTATTCTTTACCAACATTTATTTTGATTTTTCGGCCATCCAGAGGTTTATATTTTAATTCTACCAGGATTTGGTATTATCTCTCATGTTATTTGTTTCCAAACCGGAAAAAAAGAACCATTTGGTTCTCTAGGGATAATTTATGCTATACTAGCTATTGGCTTATTAGGCTTCATTGTATGAGCACATCATATATTTACAGTAGGTATAGATGTTGACACTCGCGCCTACTTCACCGCAGCAACTATGATCATCGCCGTACCAACAGGCATTAAAATTTTTAGATGACTCGCTACTCTTCATGGAGTCCACATGCAATTTGATACCTCTCTTTTATGAGCCTTAGGTTTTGTCTTTTTATTCACTATCGGGGGCTTAACAGGAATTATCCTGTCCAATTCATCCATTGATATTATCCTTCATGATACCTATTATGTCGTCGCACATTTCCATTATGTTCTATCCATAGGAGCAGTATTTGCAATCTTAGCTGGCATTACGCATTGATTCCCCATGTTTTTTGGTCTTTCTTTTAACTCTCTTCTTTTAAAAATTCACTTTTTTTGTATATTTATTGGTGTAAATCTAACATTTTTTCCCCAACACTTTCTAGGCCTAAGTGGTATACCACGACGGTATTCTGATTACCCAGATTTTTTTACTAAATGAAATATTTTTTCTTCCTTAGGAAGAATTATCTCCTTTCTTAGCGTGATTATATTTATTTTTGTACTCTGAGAGGCTATTTCATCCAAACGATTAATAATCTCAGCTCATTTTCTTAACTCATCGTCTGAATGACAAATAAACTTTCCCCCTTCTGAACATACCTTTAATCAAAACAACATCTTAATTAAATAAACCCTTTCCTTACTAATGTCAACTTGATCTAGAATTTCCTTTCCTAACAGAAACTCTCCCATTATAGAACAACTTATTTTTTTCCACGATCATTCTATAATAATCATTTTTATAATTACAATTATTACACTTTATATAATTTCCAACGTTACCCTAAATTCATTCTCCTCACGATTTATTATAGAAGGGCAAGAAATTGAAACCCTATGGACCATTATTCCAGCTATTATTCTAATTTTTATCGCTCTCCCCTCTCTCCGACTCCTTTATTTAATAGAAGAATCATATCGCCCGTCGCTCTCAATTAAAATCATTGGCCACCAATGATACTGATCATATGAATATCCTGATTTTAACATTGAATTCGACTCATTCATAATCCCCTCCAATTCTCACAACCCCTCAATATTCCGTCTTCTAGATGTAGATAATCGTACTGTAATTCCTTTTCACACCAACCTTCGTATTCTTGTTACTTCAGCAGACGTAATTCACTCATGAACCATTCCCGCATTAGGACTTAAAATAGATGCAATTCCAGGACGTCTAAATCAAATATTTTCCAACCCTAGACGTCCTGGTATCTTCTTCGGGCAATGTTCAGAAATTTGTGGTTCTAACCATAGATTTATACCAATCTCCATAGAAATTACAAGCTTCAAAAATTTTTTCCAATGAATAAAATCCTTATTATTGAATGGCTGAAAAGAAAGCAATGGTCTCTTAAACCACTTATAGTACTCGTATACTTTCAATAAAAAACTAGTTAATTTATAACATAAGAATGTCATTCTTAAATAACCTCAGGTGTTTTTTAATTCCTCAACTCTTTCCTATAAATTGACTTTTTCTTACCCTAGCTTTCTTAGTTATTTTATACATAGTTTTTCTTACAATTTATCATTCTCCTCTTTTAAAAATTAAAACAAATCTTTCTTCTTATACAAAATTAACAAAAAGCTGAAAATGATAACAAATCTATTCTCCATTTTTGACCCCTCTTCAAATTTTAACCTCTCTTTAAATTGACTTTCTTTCACTATAATTATCCCACTTTTACCCTTATTATATTGATCTACTCCTTCTCGCCTCCAACTATTTTGATTCCAAACCTCTTCCTTTTTCTTAAATGAACTAAAAAACATTTTCCAAAAAAAAAAGCTAATCTTTCTTCCTTTTTTTCTCTCCCTTTTTTGATTTATTCTTTCTAGAAACTTTCTAGGTTTATTCCCCTATATTTTTACACCAACTAGACACTTAAATCTATCTACTTTCATAGCTCTCTCTATTTGAACTACCTTTATACTTTTCGGTTGATATAATATACCCAACTCTATATTCACTCACTTAGTCCCACTTGGAACACCAACTTTTTTATCTTTTTTTATAGTTTGTATTGAAACAATTAGTAATCTCATTCGTCCTATTACCTTAGCTGTCCGGCTAAGAGCTAATATAATCTCCGGTCATCTCTTACTTTGCCTTCTTAGAAGATCTTTACTAAACCTAAACTTAATTTTTCCCTTAATCTCCCCTCTCCTAATATGCCTTCTTTTCCTTGAAATAGCTGTCGCTATTATTCAATCCTATGTTTTTGTTACTCTCTCATCTCTTTACCTAAACGAAATCAACTAATGTCTCTACACCCCTTCCATTTAGTTAACAAAAGACCATGACCCTTAACAGGGTCAATAGCGGCCCTATCATTCATAGTAAGAATAATTAATATAATACACTTTTCCAATTTCTTCCTTTTTTTTCTCCCTCTCTCAATCTCCATTTTAACAATATTCCAATGATGACGTGATATCTGCCGTGAAGCAACGTTTCAAGGATTTCATACCTGAATTGTTACAAACAATATAAAATGAGGTATAAGTCTTTTTATCGTCTCAGAAATCTTTTTTTTTATTTCTTTTTTTTGAGCATTCTTCCATAGAAGTCTCTCCCCTAATATTGAAATTGGGTCAATATGACCTCCCTCCGGAATTCAACCTTTCAACCCATTTAGTATTCCTCTTCTTAATACCACAATTCTCCTTTCATCAGGAATTTCAATTACATGGTCCCACCATGCTCTTCTTAACATGCATTTTACTGCAACTTTCAAAGCTCTTTCTACTACAATCCTTTTAGGATTTCTTTTCACCATCCTTCAAAGATGAGAATATCTCCAAGCCCCCTTTACAATCACAGACTCTATTTACGGATCCACCTTCTTCATAGCAACAGGCTTTCACGGCCTTCACGTTATCATTGGCACTTTATTTTTATTAACTATTCTAACTCGACTATCCCTAGGCCACTTTTCAAAATCTCACCACTTCGGATTTGAAGCATCAGCTTGATACTGACACTTTGTCGACGTAGTCTGACTCTTCCTTTATACTTTTATTTATTGATGAGCTTTCTACTTTATTAGTATATAATAAGTACAATTAATTTCCAATTAATAAGATTTTCTTTAAAATAAAGTAATTAAATATTTGATTTTAATTAGTACTTTGTCTTTCTGTTTTTTTATTGTTTCCCTTCTTACAAAAAAAAAAACTAATCTTTCTAAAGAAAAACTCAGACCTTTCGAATGTGGATTCGATCCCTTTACTTCTTCTCGCCTCCCGTTCTCCATCCGGTTTTTCATAATCACTATTATTTTTCTAATTTTTGACATTGAAATTATCATCCTTCTCCCTCTCCCTATCATCTCCAACCTTTCTCACTGATCCCTCCCCTTTTCATTCTTTTTAATTTTAACTATTATCTTTATTGGCCTTATTTATGAATGAAAAAAAGGAATAATTGAATGACTTAAATAAGAATAGTATTTAAAATATATAAAACCTAATTTGCATTTAGGTATTGCCCTAGCCTATTCTATTCTAAAAAGAAGCGATAATCGCATTCAGTTTCGGCCTGACGTTAGGAAACTCCCTTTTTACTTAATAGAAGCCAAAAAGAGGCTATTCACTGTTAATGAATTCAATGGTACCCCCTATTAAGACCATATTTAGGCTGCTAACCTTAAAATAATGAATATCATTTGGTCTTTTATTTTTATAGTGTATTATAACACTTAACATTTTCAGTGTTAAAAAGCAATAGCTAAAAATACCATATTCTTAAAAACTTTTCTTAACATTTTCAGTGTCATATTTTTGTATAAACTATAAGAACTTAAAAAATAATTATTAAATATAAATAAAAAACAAGAAATAGTATATAAAGAAAAACATCTGATATCTGAAACCACTGAACCATTTTTGAAACCCTTGTATTTAAATCATGTAAACCTCTAGGGCCCACTTCCTCTATCCACTCTAATTCCATCTTTCTATAAAAATTTCTTCCCTTTATAGCCTTTATAGTTACTAAACTCGTAACCCATGATAAAAATCATAACGATCTGCAAAAGTCTCTACCCCAAATTTTAAGAAAATAAAGCTTATAATCAAAATAACCAAAGAAAAACCATCAAAAAGCTAGGAGTAATAACACTAAATTAATTTCTTTAATTCATAATTTCAAAAAAAACAAAATCGGATACGGAAAAACTACTCATGACATTATTCTCCCGAAAAAAACTACTACTCCTCCTATTACTAAAATAGGAATTTCTATTGAATAAATAAATGGTGCCCCCAATATCGCTCTTCCGCTTAAAACTCCCCTTCATACTGAATAGTATAATAAACGTAAAGAATATATACATGTAGTTAGAGTTGATAATACCAACAACCCAATTACTATTAATCTCTTTTCATTTCTATAAATAAATTCCAAAATTGCATCCCTTGAGTAAAATCCACTTAAAAAAGGAAGCCCAAACAAAGAAAAACTAACCAAACCAAATATCCCTCTAATTAAAGGATTAGAATAAAAATATCCCCCTATAAAACGAATATCCTGCCCCCCCAAACTATTATGAATTATTAAACCTGCGCATAAAAAAAGAGTCGCCTTAAACATAGCATGAGTCAACAAATGAAAAAAAGATAAATCTTTCATCCCCACCGCTAAAATTACTATTATCAAACCAAGCTGTCTCAAAGTAGATAAAGCAATAACCTTTTTCAAATCTATCTCCAATAAGGCTCCTAAACCGGATATAAACATAGTTAAAAAAGAAAATCTCAGCAAAAACTTCGAATATATATTAATCTCAAACAGTATACTTAATCGAATTAATAAATAAACCCCTGCTGTTACCAAAGTAGAAGAATGAACCAATGAAGATACTGGAGTAGGGGCAGCTATAGCCATAGGCAACCAAGCCGCAAAAGGGATCTGTGCTCTTTTTGTTATCCCAGCAACAATTAAAAACAAACCAACAACCCCTATTATACTCTTAAACAAAAAAAAATCCAAACTTCCAAAATTCAACAGCAATACAATAGATAACAAAATTATTACATCTCCCACGCGATTAGATAAAACAGTAATTATTCCAGCATTCTCCGACTTATAATTTTGATAAAAAATTACAAGACAATATGATACTAATCCCAAACCATCTCATCCTAGTAAAATTATAATTATATTCGGTCTTACAATTAATATAACCATTGATGCTACAAATAACAACACTCCGTATAAAAAATAAATCTTATTTTTATCACCTTCTATATATCCCTCTCTATATACAACCACTATCCCAGAAATAAATAAAACAACTGCCAAAAATATTATTCTTATCCAATCCACCAAAAAATAAAGCTTGATCTCCAAATTACCTATTTCTCATAATATATACTCATACAGTAATACATTTATTAATACTAAAGAAAAAAGACCAATTAAAAAAAAAACTAAACTCAAACCAACTAAAAAAAATCCTCAAAAAAGAAAAATTACCTAATGAATATTCATCTCCGAAACCACAATTCAATATTTTTTATAAACTAATTAGGTACATCCAATTCATAAACATCTCTATTTTTAAAACTCACAAAACTAAAGGGCAAAAATGAAGAAAGATCAATAAATATTCTCGTACTCTTACATTTAAAACTCTCATAACCCATCACCCCCTTCCATGCTGAGTATAACTAAATATATATAAAGAATAACAAGCTCTTAAAAAAGTTATAAACCCTAGAGGAACTAATAATAATAAAGAATACCTTAATATTCTCCCCATTAAAAAAATTTCTCCAACCAAATTCATGCTTGGAGGAGCAGCTATATTTACTACACAGAAAAAAAACCATCATAAAATAAAAAAAGGAAAAATAATACCCATTCCCTTTAATAAAACTAAACTCCGCGTAAAAAACCGCTCATATATAATATTAGCTAAACAAAATAATCCCGAAGAGCACAACCCATGACCAACTACCATCAATAAACCTCCTATAACTCCCCATAAGTTAAATCTAAATAACCCCCCCAATACCAACCCCATATGACACACCGAAGAATAAGCAATTAAAGCCTTTAAATCAACCTGTCCCAAACACACTAAACTGATTACCAACCCTCCCAATAAAGAAAAACTCAAAATTAACCCAGAAAAATTTTCTATTGACTTCCCCAAAAAAATCGAAAACCGTAATAAACCATAAATTCCCAACTTCAACAAAACACCCGCCAAAATTATAGATCCTGCAATCGGCGCTTCTACATGAGCCTTAGGTAGTCATAAATGAAACATAAATATCGGCACTTTTACCATAAAAGCAACAGAAACCATAAAAAAAACCACTCCTCCTATTCTATAACCCATTCAATATAAGTATAGGTATCTTAACGAAATATTTCTAAACAATAAAAAAATTAACAACGGTATGGACCCAAATAAAGTATAAAATAGCATTCTAACCCCTGCCCTCAGCCGTTCAGGCTGGAATCCTCAAGAAAAAATCAACATAATAATAGGAAATAAAACACTTTCAAAAAAAAGAAAAAATCCAAACAGTCTCGTGCAAGAAAAACACAAAACCAAAAATAACACTAACATCACAGTATACAAACAAAAAGACCCCTCCCTAATAGCGCCTCTGTTAAAAGAAGCTATTAACATTAACATCCCAATTCAAATTCTCAAAATTGCCAAATTTACTCTGTACAAATCTAAAAAAAATACCTCTCCAATAAAATTTACTCACATCCCTCTCCATTCAACTACTATCACCAAACTAAACATAATTAAAATCATCCCAGTCATAACCTCTACTAACGAGAAAAAAAAAAATAGACATACTATCGATAGTAATATTATAACTACTATTAACATTTTAATAATACATAACTCCCTACTATATCATTCCCATAAAAATACACTCTAACCACTAAAACTCTTAACCCCAATCTCGCTTCGCATACAATTACAATTAGAAATAAAATTAAATTTAAAAAAAATTCTATCTCTCCTATTATCAACATCAATAAAATTAAACATCCCAAATTTATAAACTCAAAGCATAAAAGCAACATTAAAAAATGCTTTTGATTAAGCAACAAAGAAAAAAGACCTACCACAAAAATTATCATGCCCACTATTATCATTAGTTTTCCAACTCCTCTTAAAAGTTATAATAATTTAAAAAAAATAATGGTCTTGTAAGCCATTCATGGTTCCCCTTATAACTTCAGAAAAGAAATTATTCAACCTAAATCCCCAAAATTTATATATTTTTTATACTATTTTCTGATATTAAAATCTCTCTTATTATTTCCGTTTTATTTATTATAGCCACTCACCCTTTTTCTATACTTATCACTTTAGTGATAATAACTATACTAATTGCTTCTTTTATTTACATATGTATAAAATCCTTATGATTCTCATTTATTTTAATTCTCCTAATTTTAGGAGGTATGCTCGTCCTTTTCGTTTATATCACAAGCTTAGCCCCCAACAAAAAATTTAAGATCAAAAAATGATTCATTTTCTTTCTATTCCCTATTTTTCTCTTAGAACAAAAACAACCCTCATTTTTCCCTATCTCAGCAAAAAATATCTTTCAGTTTAATTTTAACCATAATTCCTTCTTATTAATTTTTATTACTATCTATCTCCTCATAACTCTTCTAGCCGTTATAAAAATAATCAACTCTTCCCTTGCTCCTCTACGTCTTTCTTTCTAACTAATGATAAACCGGAAAAAAAATATCTTCTTAAATGTGATCAACTCTACTCTCATCGACCTTCCAGCCCCATCAAATATTTCATATCTTTGAAACTTTGGTTCTCTTCTTAGAGTATGCTTAGTTATCCAAATTATAACGGGAACTTTTTTAGCCATACACTTTTCAAGAGATATTTCTACTGCATTTTCCAGTGTATCTCACATCACTCGTGATGTCAATTTTGGATGGCTTATTCGAGCTACCCATGCTAACACAGCATCACTTTTTTTTATTATAATTTATATCCACATTGGACGAGGAATTTATTTTTCTTCATTCCTAATAAAAGGCCCATGATTTTCAGGAACTTTAATTATTTTTATCCTTATAGCAACCGCATTTTTAGGATATGTCCTTCCTTGAGGACAAATATCATTTTGGGGAGCAACAGTTATTACAAATCTCCTCTCAGCCATTCCTTTTGTTGGATCAACCTTAACTTCTTGACTATGAGGAGGATTTTCAGTAGATAATCCAACCTTAACCCGATTCTTTACCCTTCATTTTTTATTGCCATTTATTCTTCTTGTTTTAATCATTGCCCACATTACCCTTCTTCATGAAACTGGATCATCTAATCCCTTAGGTACTCCTATACACATTGATAAAATTCCCTTCCATCCTTATTTCTCAATTAAAGATCTCTTAGGAATCATACTTATACTAATTCCTTTCTCTATCTTAATCTTAATCTATCCACAACTTTTTTCAGACCCAGAAAATTTTTCTATAGCTAACCCCATAATTACGCCCCCTCATATTCAACCTGAATGATATTTTCTTTTCGCTTATGCCATTCTTCGATCTATCCCAAATAAACTTGGCGGAGTAATGGCTCTTGTTCTCTCTATCGCCATTATTATTACTCTTCCTTTAACTTCATCATCAAAATTTAAAAATGTTTCTATAAATCCCCCAAAAAAAATTCTTTTTTGGAGATTCATTAATATCTTCTTTGTCCTTACATATATTGGAGCATGCCCTGTTGAACCCCCTTTTATTTTTCTCGGGCAATTAATAACTACTTTATATTTTTTATTCTTCATTTTAACCCCATTAATTCCATGATTTTTTAACTATACTAAGTATGTATTTTGAAAATACAAAAAAGAATATAATTCTAAAAATCTTCTTCAAAGATTGATACAAAATATAGAAAAAAAATAAAGTTTTAACATAAACAAGATCAATATTATTAAAATTCTAAAAGGTAAAATTCCCCTCCAAGCAACCATCATTAACTTATCATAACGAAAACGAACTAAAGTCCCCCGAACCAATAAAAAAATATACATTACTATCAATAAATTTATACATACAACCCCCTGCCCCCCCAATAAAAGATGACTTGTCAATATTCTCATATAAATAATATTTCCATATTCTGACATGAATAATATAGCAAAGCCATAGGAACCATATTCAGTATTAAAACCAGAAACTAATTCTGACTCACCTTCAGACAAATCAAAGGGTCTACGTCTTGTTTCAGCTAAAAGTGAAATTAATCATACAACAGAAAGACTAAAAAATCCTCAAATCACCCAATAACTCTCCTGAAATAACCTAACATCCATTAATCCATAACTTCCTGAAAAAAACACTAACCCTATCAGTAACATAGCTAAACTTACTTCATAAGAAATAATTTGAGCCAAGCCACGAAATGACCCTAACAAAGCATATTTGGAATTAGACGATCACCCCCCCAGAAAAATTACATAGACACCCAATCTAGAAATACATAAAAAAAAAACTAACCCATACTCTATCTCAATTACTCTATAATATCAGTTAAAAACTAGCCAAAATAATAATATTAGGATTAGAGAAAAAAAAGGTACCAGTATATAAATAAATAAATTTATTATTTTCATAAAATTTACCTCCCTTAAAAATAACCTTACTACATCAGAAAAAGGTTGAAATACACCTACAAATCCAACCTTATTTGGCCCTTTCCGAACATGAATGTACCCTAAAATCTTTCGCTCTATCAAAGTAAAGAAAGCTACTCTAATCATTACTATAACAAGTAATAAAAAAAAACTTACTAAAGAAATCACTATTAAAGGAAAAGGCTTCATAGAAGGAGCTTAAATCCTTTGCATAATCTGCCACTTTAATTTTTAGCTGAAATAAATTCATTCTCAAATTCTAAATCTGATACAATTAATCTGCCAAGCTAAAATAACTAACTTTTTCCTTTAAAAGTCAACACTTTTTTACTTATTCCTTTCGTACTAAAATAAAAATTAACAATATTTAGATAGAAACCAACCTGGCTCACGCCGGTTTGAACTCAGATCATGTAGGAAATTATAAGTTGAGCAAACTTCTAAATATGGCTTCTCCACCATTTTAGAATCCTAATCCAACATCGAGGTCGCAATCAATTTTATCTATATGAACTATCCAAAATTATAACGCTGTTATCCCTAGAGTATTTTTTTTAAAAAATCACTAATAATGGATCAATTTAATTTTTCCTACAAAGATTACTTATCTTTGCCAGTCTCCCCAACTAAAAAAAGATTATGTATCAAAACTAAAAATAAATCTTATTAAACTTAATCCTTTTAAAAATTCATAGGGTCTTCTTGTCCCAAAAAATTATTTAAGCCTTTTCACTTAAAAATCAATTTCAATTTTTAATTTCAAAAAAGAAAACTTTTGTTAAACCATTCTCTTAGCGCCCATTTAAAGCCTTATTTCAATACCTTTGTATAGTCAAAATACCACAGCAATTTATATAACACATTGAGCAGGTTTTATACTTTTTAAAAACAAAGTACAATGTTTTTGATAAACAGTCAAAAATTTTTTTGCTGAATTCTTCAAAATTAAATTACCAATTTAAATAAATTTAAAATTTCTTATTTAATCATCTTTTACTAATCACAACATCATAACCTTCAACACCAATTAATTTAAGCCAAAAACTCTTAACGCTACTTCTCCCAGTAATTTTTTATTACAAACACTAGTAAATTTTAAACCTTAATCACTTTTTCGTTTCTTTCTATAAAAAAAAACTGTAGCTTATCCCACAGTGTTTACCCATAAAACATTTAAAAAAAATAAATATCTTTACAGCTAACATATAGTTACTCTTATTTAACCAGATATCTCTTAGTTCGAATAAAATTTCATTTCTACTAAAACTTTCTTCCATTTTTGCAACAAAAAGAATTCAATAAAAGTAGCTCCCTAAGATTCGAGAATTAAAAATTTTTTACTTTACTTTTTTAGCCCTAATACAAAAGGTATTCCCAAAACTTTCTCAAAGTTAAAAAATTACTTCAAATTTCCTTTACAGTACTCTTTACTATAGTTCCACAATTTCTTCTTTTAAAATACATTCTTTCTAAATCCCTCCCAATATTATATAACAATCTTATCTCTCTAAGAGTGGTAAAATACTAATTTTCATCGTAAATGAAACATCAAAAATTGATTTCACCCAAAAGTACACTTTCCAGTATACTTACTATGTTACGACTTATCTCAATAATTGAGAGCGACGGGCGATATGTACATATTTTAGAGCTCACTTCATAAAAACATTATAATTTTTTATTACTTTTAAATCTTAAACTTATTTTCATGTTATACCCAATATTAATTATCATAACTCACTTCAACCTTAAGTATAAACTGCATCTTGACCTAACATTTTAGAAAATTTCTTTTTAAATTATTTATCATTCAATATAACTTAATAATGATGGCGATATACAAACTGTCTTTACCAACCCAAGTAAGATATCGGTGTTTTATCAATTAAAGAGCAAATTCCTCTAATGAGCTTAAAATACCGCCACTATCTTTTGATTTCATAAACTATATCTACTACCAACATCTTGTCCTTTATATAATAGGGTATCTAATCCTAGTTTAATTATAGAATTTCCAGAAAACAACTTTTAAAAAAATTTTTAAAAATTTCACCTTTTTAAAAAAAATTAAAATAAAAAAATCTTATCTTTTTCGAAAAAAACAATCTTAGTTTGCCTGTATAACCGCGGCGGCTGGCACAGGCATCGCCAAACCTAATCTAAATTCTATTTTTATATTCTAAAATAAAAAAATCTATCTTCTATAAATAAAACTTATATTTTATCACATAAAGACCTTTATATTAAAAAATTTATATACCATATAAATATCTTTTTTCTCCTCTTTCTATATTTTTAATTTTTATATAGAAAGAGGAGTATATAATAATTTTTTATTACCATTGCTAACTTTTACATATATATGTGAAGATATGTTAAAATTTAATGTTTCCATATTTGGAAACATTGCAATAGCCTTTAATATTGTATCGAAAACATGCATCTATTTTCCTCTCTCTCGAATTGTTAGGTAAATAAATGAAAATATGTCTCGGGGCTTTACTTCAAGGTAAAAGCATCTATTAGTTAATAAAGAACTGAATGATGTTTGTTTGCTCCGTATTTAAATTAGATGTGATATTATTTTCACTTTTACTTTGAGTAAAAATAAAATCTAAAAATTTTAATAAAATGCCTGATTAAAGGGCTATCTTGATAGGATAGAATAAGTGAAAATTTCACTTTTATTGCTAACTTTAACAAAACGACTTGTTTCCTCTAAAATCAAAATTTAATGTGCCTTTACACCAAAAGTTA